TCTCTTCGGAGAAATAAATTCTGTTAAAAGATTAAAAATCTTTCACCTAGTCTCGGTCACCGAAAAAAAAAAGAACAATAAACATAACCCCACTAATCAACAGGAAAATTAGTCCAGCAACTAAAGAATATTTTATTTTTCTTAAACTCGAAATAAACTTTAAATAGAAAGAATAAAAAAACTTTAAATAGAAAAAAAGACTTAAGATGGCACCAAAGATAGGAAGAATAATGTATATATATCATAAATCATTAGATAGAGTTATTTTTATAATTCTTCATTTACCAATAAATATAGTAAAAGGAGGAATACCACTTAATCTCAAAACTAAAATTCTAGTTATTAGATAATCTATTAAAAAACATGAAATTATTAAGAAAAAGAATGTTACAGAATAAACAAGAAAATAGATCCACAAACCCCCAAAAGTAGCACCAAAACAGGCTCAGCCGGTATGAGCAATCGAGGACCCACCTAGCATAGCCCGAAAAGATGTTTGATTTATCCCGATCAATGAGCCTACTAGGGCCCTCAATCCCCCTAAAATTAAAATGTAAGGAGGAAATCAATCAAAATTTTCACAAAAGTTTTTAACGATTGCTAAAGGGGGAATTTTTTGTCAAACCAAAATAAAAAAAATTGGAACCCAATGCAATCCAGAAACAACTCTAGGAACTCAAAAATGTATCGGAAAAATTCCCAATTTCATAAATAGACTTATCATAAAAACGAAGTAAAAAATCCAAATTGATATATATCCCAAATATAATAAAATACCTCTAAATATCATTAAAGCTCTACTTAAAGCCTGAATACAAAAATATTTTATTGCTGACTCTTTTCTTAAAGAAAAGAAATTTGATTCTCTAAACAGAAGTGGAATAGTTCCTAAAAATATTAACTCTAATCCGATTCAACTAGTAATCCAATTTGAAGAAGAAATGGTAACAGCAGGGCCTAATCCTATTATAATCAAAAATAATACATATGATAAACGCATGCGAAGTAGCAAAACTTAAAGTTTTCTATTTATCAACATCAATGATATCCGTTCGCCCGGCGGCTACTTTTCGATTACCTTTACAAATAACTAATGTAAAATAAAAGTTTAATTTTTCCTATTTATGAGACATCCATTTCATTTAGTCGAATATAGCCCTTGACCTTTACTAAATTCATTTGCTGTTTTATGTATACCAACTGGGCTAGTATACTATATCCGAACAGGAGATCTAGTTTTAATAACTCTAGGGGCATTAATAGTTTCATTTATTTCTTATTTATGGTGACGTGACGTAGTCCGAGAATCCACTTTTCAAGGTCACCATTCTTCTTATGTAGTTTCCGGATTAAAAGCTGGATTTATTTTATTTATTGTATCAGAAATTTGTTTTTTTTTCTCATTTTTCTGAGCTTATTTTCACAGTAGACTAGCCCCAACATTAGAAGTAGGCTCAGTATGACCCCCTATTGGAATCAGAACACTTTCTCCATTCCAAGTTCCTTTATTAAATACTTCAGTTCTTCTTTTATCAGGAGTAAGAGTAACTTGAACTCATCACAGTCTCGAAAAGGGAGATAAAATTAGAGCTTTACAAGGATTATTCCTAACTTTAGCCTTAGGTTTCTATTTTCTTTGATTACAATACGGTGAATATAGAGAAACTTCATTTTCTATCGCTGACAGAGTTTATGGGTCTACTTTTTTTATTGCTACAGGATTTCATGGAATACATGTTATAGTCGGTGCTTCATTCTTAACAGTTTGTTTTTTTCGAATATTAACTTTACATTTTGATAAAGGACACCACTTAGGTTTCTTGGCAGCCGCTTGGTATTGACATTTTGTTGACGTTGTCTGATTATTTTTATATGTAAGAATTTATTGATGAGGTTCCTTCTAGGATAGCTTAGGTTAAAGCACTGAATTTGTAACTCAGAGATAAAAAATAAATTTTCCTAGATCGTATAAAACAATATTAAAATAGTTATTTAAGGATGTCTATAATTTTTATAAACTATAATTTTAGAAAACTAAAAAGCCAAAAAATAAAAACAACGAGGATTTTAAAACTAGAATTAATGGCAATAAATGAGCAATTAGACCAATTATTCTATAACTCTTTATTGGATAACCAGGTAGTAAGTAGATAGAAAAAGAACCATGATTTACACATCTATACAAATATATATTATATGCAGCCCTAAAAAAAATTATAAGTCCTATACATATTACTAACATGAAATTATAGTTTCATAAAGGCCCAATAATTATTATTTCACCTATTAAATTTAGTGTTGGAGGACATGCTATATTGATACAACAAAATAAAAACCAGAATAAGGTTAAAATTGGATAAATCTGAAGTATTCCCTTTATATATGGAATGTTCCGAGTATGTCTTTTTTTATAAGTAAAATATGCTAAACAGAATATTGCAGACGATGAAAATCCATGAGCTGTTATAGTAATCATGGCTCTTATTACTCCTCAACTAGTATCTATCAAGAACCCAGCCGCTACAATTCTTATATGTCCAACTGAAGAATAAGCTACCAGCGACTTTACGTCTACTTGTTGAAGACATATTATAGTTGCTAGAAACCCCCCTCACATTCTTAAACAGATAATTAGGATTATATAATTATCTAAAATTAAATTGAAACAGTAAATTATCTGTATTATTCCATAACCTCCTAATTTTAAAAGAATCCCAGCTAAAATCATTGAACCTGCTAATGGAGCTTCTACGTGAGCTTTTGGTAATCAAAGATGAACTCCATATATTGGTAACTTTACCAAAAAGGCTATAAAAAGAACCAAAGCAGAAACTCCTTTAAACATTGGTCTAGCTAAATGTAGTATAAAAGTTTCTGTACTATTTATAAATGAACAGTGCCAGATTAAAATTACCAAAAGAGGAAGTGAGGCTCCTACTGTATATAGTATTATATAAGTTCCAGCTTGTAACCGTTCTGGTTGGTATCCTCATCCAATAATTAACATAAGAGTTGGAATAAGTGAAGCCTCAAAAAAAATATAAAATATTATAAGATTATTACTTGAAAATGCAAGAATCAAAACTAAGGACAAGGAAGCTAAACATATTATATAAGGTCAGGATTTTTTTTCCTCTGGAGTACATATTAATGATAGTAAACAGAGAAAGCAAGTCAAAAAAATTAAAACTCTGGAAAAAATTGATCCCGAAAAAATAGTATCAATCATTACAGTAAAATTTATATTTATTTGTATCAATCCAAGGAATGTAACCAAGGTTAAAGCAACAAAAAATACCCTCCAATTAAATATAAAGAAAGACACAAAAATAACACAAATAATTTCAATCATATGAAGATGGAAAAAAATTCCCAAACTCAAGTTAGCAGCCTAAGTTACTTATCTCCAAGATATTTTTGTTATTATAAAGGTTTTGAAAACCTTTGAAGGAAAAAATTTTTTTTTCCAACATTTACGTAAATAGATTTAAAAACTCGTAAAAGAATGTTATTTCTTCATATTAATTTTATTATTATTCTATCATTTGTTTTGGTTGTAATTTACCTTATAACCAATTATATCAGAATAATTGACTCTAGAGAAAAGTTAACGTCCTTTGAATGTGGGTTCGACCCTTTAAGCAAGATGCGGTCTCCATTTTCTACCCGTTTTTTTTTATTAGTGGTATTATTTCTAATTTTTGACGTAGAAATTGCTTTACTGTTCCCTGTTTTAAGAATGTTAGTTAGAAATTTTTCCTTTCTAATAATAAGTAGTCTATTTTTATTTTTGCTTATTTTAATCTTTGGAATATTTCATGAATGGAACGAAGGAGCTTTGGACTGATTTAGAAATTAAATAAGTAAGCTAATTTTTCAAGCTTTTGGGCTCATAACCCAACAATGGATTTATTCCCTTATTTAGAAACTTTGTATCGATTAATAATTAGCTTAAGTTTAACTTAATATGGTAATTTTGGTATAAAAAGAAAAATAAATCAATTTGTTTCTTTAATTTAACCCAGAAAGTAACATTAAACTATATTAGAAATAATAATTTAGTTAAGCTTAAAAAGTTGGACTAATTAGGTGCCAGCAGTCGCGGTTATACCTAACATCTAAGTTAATTTTATTAGGAAAGCTTTATTAAAAAATTTTTATAGCTAGGTAAAATTTTTATAAAAAAGAGTCTTGTTTTAATTTAAAACAAATGCTAGAATTCTAAAAATAAACTAGGATTAGATACCCTATTATATAGAACTAAAATCTGTTTCCTAAGCACTAAGACTTTAAAGTTAAAACTTAAATTACATGGCGGCAGTTAAAAACTTTAGGGGAACTTGCTAAATAAATGATAATCCACAAAAAATTCTACTTTCAAATAATTAGAAGTTTGTATATCGCCGTCTTCAGTTCTCGTTTCAGATGAGGCCAAAACCTAAAAATAAAAAAAGACAGGTCATGATGCAGCTAACATGAAAGTTTAAAGTGAGTTACAATATATATTAAATTTGGAATTTTTTTGAAAATAAAAAATAAAGTGGACTTGAAAGTAAAACTTAAAAAATACCTAGATTGAATAAAAAATTTTAACTGTGCACATATCGCCCGTCGCTTTCGTTGAAAAACGAAATAAGTCGTAACATAGTAGGTGTACTGGAAAGTGTACCTGTCTTGTTAGTTAAAAAATAACATCACTTTTTCAAGGTGACATTGGATTTTATATTCACAGGATATTTTAACTTATAAATATTTGAAAGCGAAAATTTGCGCTAAGTTTCGGCCTTAGTTCTGAGAAAAATTTCTCTCAAATGAATGTATTCTGATTTATTTTCCTCGTTAGATTGTATACAAGCAGGGAAATTTTCGGTGTTATTATGAATTATCCCAATCGTAATAGCATCACTATTTGTCACTAGATCATCTTGAAGGCAATCTTACACAAAAACTTGCTTATCTTTAATCTCAACAAATAGAGAGACTCGGCAAAAATCATTACTTGGTTTTCCTTTAATATTATTTGCTTTAATAATAATACTTTTAATTCTAAATTTTCTTGGGTTAATTCCGTTTGTTTATGGGCCTACAAGGAATATTTGAATCTCTGCCTCTTTAGCCATCGTATTTTGAAGTATGTTAATTTTTTCAGGCTGAATTAAATTTCCAATAGAATCTGCAGCTCATTTTGCACCATCAGGAGCTCCTAATATATTTATTCCTTTCTTAGTAGTTATTGAGACTGTCAGAATTTTAATTCGTCCATTAACTTTAACAATTCGAATTATTGCCAATATTAGAGCTGGCCATATTATTATAGGCCTAATTGCTACTTCTCTAACAACATGTTCTTATATAACCTTAGGGCCTGTTATAGCTGTTCATATTGGTTACAATATGTTTGAAGTTTTTGTATGTTCTGTTCAAGCATATGTGTTTGCTTTATTAATTAAACTTTATGGTGAGGAACACCCAGTTATGTTTTAATGCTTAAGTTTTTTTCAAGAAAGGATGAAGCTAAAAAGCATTTAACTGTTAATTAAAAATAGTATACTTTACAATATACCTTCCTTGATTATGCCACAATTAAGACCAATATTTGGATTTTTTATATTTATAGTAATTTTATCTTCTTATTTTTTTCTATTGTCAGGTTTGAGAAAAAAAGCATCTTTTATTTCATTTACAAAGGTTAGAAAAACAAAAAGAATTTCTCTTCCGTACTTTTCTTAATTTATAAAATGGCAGAAATTAATGCATAAGCTTTAAGCGCTTATTATGACTAATAAAGTCTTTTATAAATTGAGTATCTTTTCGGTGTAAGGCACGGAAGGTTTTGAACCTTCATGAGGGTTAAACCCATTAGATTGTAAAGTAAATATTAGTAACTATTACTTATTTTAATTCTATTGGGTCCGAAGTTCAGATAATATTGGTGGGGAAGGGGCTCCCAGTATTACCTCAAGTCTCCCCACCAATATTATCTGAACTTCGGACCCAATAGAATTAAAATAAGTAATAGTTACTAATATTTATTTTACCCAGATAGAAGACAATTTATGTCTTTTCTACAAGCTTGCAACTTATCGTTTTATTAAACTACAACCTGCTTTCAGTATATTTTATAAGTAAAAGTAATATTAGAATTATCTCAGGAGCCACAAACCTACATTTTTAAATTAAACTAACTTTTATTTGGTTCTTTAGGCTAACTCTGTTAGTCCTTTTGCTTGGAAGGCAAATGTACATAATACTTTCTAAAGTAGTTAAAATTGTAATTGACAAAAATCTTCAAGATTTAAAGCTTCAAGAACAATTGGCATAAAAGAATGGTTAGCTCCACAAATTTCAGAACATTGTCCATAATAGACCCCTGGTTTTTCTACAAACATACTTATTCTATTAAGCCGACCTGGAACAGCATCTATTTTAACTCCTATTGATGGGAGTGTTCAAGCATGAAGAACATCAGCAGATGTTACAATTACTGTAGTTTCTACTCCAAAAGGAACAACAGCTCGGTTATCAACTTCTAAAAGACGATAATCTCCCTCTTTAAGGTCATTTTCCGGAATTATATATGAATCAAATCTTCCATTGTTTGATAATGGGACTTCATAACTTCAATATCATTGATGTCCTGTAGCTTTTAAAATTATTCCATTATCTGTCCTTTGTTCATCTAGTAAGTACAAAAGTCGGAGGGAAGGCAGTGCTAATCAAATTAACAATATTGCAGGAACAATAGTTCAAACTGTTTCTAATCGCTGGGCTTCTAAAACAGTTCGTGAAGTAAATTTATTTAGAATTAACTTAAATCCTAATAAACCACAGAAAGAAAAAATGCCAATTAAAAGAATTATTGCATGATCATGAAATAGAAATATTTCCCTTTGTAGTGGGGAACTAGCATCTATTAAATTTAGTTGGCCTCAAAATCTCATTTAAACAAAAGAAATATTCTATATTTACAGCTTCAATGTAATGCTTTAAAATTAAGCTATTTGTTTATTTAGTTACAATATTGTCTATATTTTGTGTTTAAAGCTTGACAAGCTTTTGTTTTATTTTAAACTAAACTAAAAAGCCAGAAATTTTTTTCAAATTGCAGGTATCCTAACTAGTAGAACAAAAGATAGAAAGTATAAAATCCTAATTGGGATTGCTAAAGTAGCATAGGGTTCTTCGATTGGGCATGCTCCTAACCAAGTTAAAATTGCAAAAAAAACTACTAGATTTCAAAAAACTACTTGATAAGTAGGAGTAAAAGATCTAGGAACCATTTTACCATAATTTCTTCTTAAAGGTAATAAATATAGAATTAAAACTGATGCTGCGAGTGCAATTACTCCTCCTAACTTATTGGGAATTGATCGTAAAATAGCATATGCAAATAAGAAATATCATTCAGGTTGAATGTGAACTGGAGTAACTATGGCACTTGCTGGATTAAAGTTTTCCGGGTCTCCAAGAATCGTCGGAAAAAAAATTCCAAGAACTGCTAGCATTCTAATTAATACTATGAATCCTACAATGTCCTTTCAAGTAAAATAAGGATGAAAAGGAATTTTTCTAACATGGTGTGTTTCTCCTAGGGGATTAGTTGATCCTTTTTCATGAAGAAATAAAATATGCAAAGCACTTAACCCTGCAATTAAAAAAGGTAGAATAAAATGCAAAGAATAAAATCGATTTAAAGTTGATTGTCCAACTGAAAACCCTCCTCAAACTCATTCCACAATGTAAGTTCCTAGATAAGGGATAGCTGAAACTAAATTAGTAATTACAGTAGCACCTCAAAATGATATTTGTCCTCAAGGTAAAACATACCCTAAAAAAGCAGTTCCTATTCTAACCAAAAAGATAGTTACTCCTACTATTCAAGTATGAGGTTGAGAAATATAACTTTGGTAATATAAACCTCGACCAATATGTAAATATAAAAACACAAAAAATAAAGAGGCTCCATTAGCATGAAAACTTCGAAATATTCAACCTCCAGGAACATCACGTATAATATGAATCACAGATGCAAAAGTGTTAGTTATATCAGCGGTATAATGTATTGATAAAAATAAACCCGTCAGAATCTGGAGTCCTAGTAATAACCCTAAAATTGATCCTCCATTTCATCAAATAGAGAATCTTATTGGGCTAGGTAAACTCAAAAATTGTTCGGCAGGATTAGCTTGACGTATTTTATGCATAAAACTTTATAGAATTAAAAGATGTTACAAAATCATTTCCTCGTAGCCGTAGAATTCTTACAAGTAAAGACAACCCAAGAGCAGCTTCACAAGCAGCAAAAGTTAAAAGTACCAGAAATATAGAACAATTATTTTTATAAATTAAACAAAAAGAAAACAGAAAAATTAACAAACTCAATATTAAAGCTTCAAGACTAATTAAAAGAATTAAAATATGAAAATTTAGTTTTGTAAAAGCAAAAAATGATGTAACTATACCAATTCAGGAAATTTTTATTAAATACACCAAAACTGGAATTATTCATTTTCGGCTTTGAAGGCCAATGGTTTAAAAATAGATTTAACCTACAGTTCTTTTGTAAGGGACGTATATATGTCATAGATAAATTTACAATTTATTGCCTTTTTCAGCCACCAAAATGTTATACTTTATAAATTAATTATTAAGAAGACTAATGACAATGCACATAAAGAGAAAGGTAAGAAAGATTTTCAACATAATATTATTAATAGATCATATCGAAAACGTGGATAGGCACCTCGAACTAACAGGAACATAATAGAAATAAAAGTAATTTGTAATGGAAATAAAATTATTGACAAATTAGTTTGTGTAAAAAATCAAACTCTGGTTGCTATTGATATAAATAGAATCCTTGCATATTCCGCTAAAAATAATATAGCAAATAATCCTCCACCAAACTCAATATTAAATCCTGAAACTAGCTCTGATTCGCCCTCTGCAAAATCGAAAGGTGCTCGATTAGTCTCTGCGACAGTTCTTGTGAATCAAACTATTAATATAGGGATCAACAAAAATATTACTGGAAATCCAAATTTGAAAGCGTCATCTCACGTACAAGTTAATAATATAAAAGCTCTAAATAAAAGTAATAATAATATTCTTACTTCATAAGAAATAGTCTGGGCGGCTGCCCGTAAGGCTCCTAGAAAAGCGTATTTTGAATTAGAAGCTCACCCAGCAAGTATTGTCCCATAAACATTTAAAGAAGTAATACAAAAAAATAATAATAAACCTCAGGAAACAAATTTATTCCTAAACTGTCTAGGATATAAATATCAAACTCTTAACCCTAAAACTAGTCTAAAAAAAGGAGCAAACAAAAATATATACTGATTACTACCATATGGTATAACTTTTTCCTTTACAAACAATTTTACCGCGTCAGCAATTGGCTGAAGAATACCCCATAAACTAACCTTATTAGGTCCTTTTCGAAGTTGAACATAGCCTAAAACTTTCCGTTCTAAAAGCGTAAAAAATGCTACAGCTAACAAAACACATAAACAAGTTAAAATTCTAACTGTTAAATAAAGTACCATTAAGTAAAAAAAAAACAATAAAAGAACCTGAAATTAAAATTCGGGTATTTGGTCAAATTCCTCTACTAGTAATTTTAGCTCCTATTCAATAAATTTTATTTTTAATTAAAAAATATGGTTCAATTCAACCTTGGTCTAAAATTTTCATTTTAGACAGGGCTAATCTAAAAGGTTTAACAGACCCATAAATTAATGGGGTCAAAAAAAATAAGGTAGATAAAGTAAATCTTTTTTTCACCAAATTATTTTCAATTAGGCCTATATAAATTCCTAAAAGAGTAACTATGTTAATTAGTATAGACTTGGAGTTAGGCAAAAATCTAAATTCAAAATTTGAAATATCTAACCTTAAAATAGTTTTACCTCCAAAAATAGCACCAGAAGCTAAAATTAATACGGGCAAAAATGTATAAACTCCAGAATATCTAGAAAGAAGAGAAGTACCTGTTTTATCCCAAGAAATGGCTTTTAGAGTTCGTGATACATATTTAGCTGTTATTAATGTGGCAACCACTATGATTAAAACTCTAACAAAATTAATTGATCTCATAAATATTTTTTCTAAAATTATATGTTTAGAATAAAAAGCGCTTATAAAAGGTGCTCCAACTAAACATAATCTCCTAATATTAAATATTACACATGTAAATGGCATAAGTATTCCTACACCACCCATTATCCGAATATCTTGTGAACCAAAAGTTACTATTAAAATATGTCCAGCCGCTAAAAATAATAATGCCTTAAATAACGCATGAGTATACAAATGAAACAAGGCTAAAGCAGGTAAATTTATACCTAATCTAAAAACCATTACACCAAGTTGTCTTAAAGTAGATAGAGCAATAATTTTTTTAATATCATTTTCGTAAGTAGCTGCTCATCCACCAAGTAAACAAGTAATTGAGCCACATATTATTAGAATTGTACAAATTCTCTCATCTAATTCAAGATTAATACTTAACCGAATAATAATAAAAATTCCAGCTGTGACCAAGGTTGAAGAATGAACTAAAGCTCTAACAGGGGTAGGCGCTGCTATAGCAGCAGGAAGTCATGAACTAAATGGAAATTGGGCCCTTTTTGTTAAAGCCGCAATACATAGTATTAGAATAATTCCTGAACCAAAAAATATCGAATTTCTTATTGAAATCAAAGTAAACTGTCTTCTAGATAAGAATAAAAACACTCTTATTACAATAATTACATCTCCAATCCGATTTACTATCAATGTTTGAAACCCAGCCAATTGAGACTCTTTTCTTTCATAATAAATAATTAAAGCAAATGAGGTAATTCCCAAACCATCTCAACCCAAGAGCAAAAAGAAAACTGACCCAGAAAAAATTAACAAATTTATAGAAATAACAAATGATAAAAGAATCCAAATAAATCGACCACAAAATGGATCATCTTCTATATATTTTTGAGCAAATAGGAAGACACTTCCTGAAATTAATGTTACAATCATTCTAAAACCAATACTAATCTTATCAAAAATAATTATTAATGAAAAATTAATACTTGATAAGGAAAATAAATCAATTTCCAGAATAATTGTCCTGTTCAATTTAAAGAAAAAAGTAGATAAACACAGTATAGTTAACGAGTACCTAAAAAGTAACAGAGAGAATTTTAACCTTTTAATTCTTTTCATTATTTCTGCTAACACTAAATCCTCCAGGTTCACAGATTCGTACAACTACCAAAAGTATTCTTAACAGTAGAATTGCCAAGAATAAAAACAAGGATAAGCTTTTATCATTTATTAAATTTTCTCCACTTACTCAGGTTCTAAATCCTAAAACCCCAGAAGGGTAACTTCTCTCTGATTTTAAAGAAATTAAGCATGACCCTAATATAATACATAACAAACTAACCAAATTAAATTTAAATGGGTAGTTCCTTCTAACCAAACAAATATAAATAAATAATACTAACAATCCCCCAACATAAACTAGGAACAAAACATAAGAAAATCAAAAACTTGACAGCATTGAAATGATAATTACTATAGACAACCTAATAATTACTAACATGGCTGCTATCCTAATTGGATTTTTAAATAAAGGAAAACAAAAAATTAAAGATGAACAAAACCAATAAATAAATATCAATTCAAAAATAGTAATAATTACTATCCTCTAACTCCCAAAGTTAGTATTCTGACAAACTCTTTTTGAATTAAATAAGTTCTGAGATATAAATCTTCTTTCTACTTGCAAAATAGGTCTTCTATTATGTATAAAGTACAGAACCGACTAATATTTTATATTATATAATGATCCTAAATCAATCGCATATTGTTTCTGCCAAGTCAATATTGTACTTATTCTTTGTACTAAAAATTGGTCCTTTCGTACTAAACTTTTAAGTTAAAAAGATTGAATCTGACCTGGCTTACGCCGGTCTGAACTCAGATCATGTAGGATTTATAGTTCGAACAGAACCTTTTTAAAAAGCGGCTAGCCTTTTAATTTCCTAGTCCAACATCGAGGTCACAAACTTATATAATAAATTATGCTGTTATCCCTAAGGTAGTTTATATAATTTTACTAAAATCGTTGAATAATTACATTTTAGGAAGTTACTTACACTATCTGTTCCTAAGTTGCCCCAACTAAATTATCGTAAGAATATCTTACATTAAATAAAACTCTAAGGGTCTTCTCGTCTATTTTGTTTACATAGGCTTTTTCACCTATATAGTAATTTCAAAAAATTAGTCTAGAGACAGTTAAATTCCGTAACTCCATTCATACCTGACTCCAATTAAAAGCCAATTTATTGCGCTACCTTAGCACGGTCAAAGTACCGCGGCTATTTATACTTATATTATAAAATTATACATTGAGCAGGTTTGACTTTAGATTAATTCCTAAAGCTATGTTTTTGTTAAACAGTCGAAATTCTTATTTGCCGAGTTCCTTTAAACTATTTATAAATTACTAATTTTGATAAAATTTTTAATTAAGTATAAAAATATTTGGTCTAATTACTACTAATTTATACATTTTAAAATTTAATTAAAGTTAATTAAATATGTCTCGTAAAAGAATAAATTTAAATAATAAGAAATTTAATTGTAGTTAAAAATTTTCGTTAGGATCAACAATAGAAAAATAAATAAGAATTAAAATATTAATTACATAAAATCTAATCACTTTATGTATAACTTTCTAGGCACTAAATGCCTTTCCAAGACTACCAGATATCTTAAGAATTGAGAGTTTTTCACTACTAACTAATAATTTTTTAACCATAATTCAACATAGTTATTTTAGTTGTCCTAAATTACTATTTAAAAGTTAGCTCTTCTTAGTTCGGGTAATTTTAAACAAAAGAATTTTAGTATAACCATTATACAAAAGGTACAAATTATTAGAATATCTTAATTTTTATACTTTCCACTAAAGTAATTGTTTTATTAATTTATAATTAAAATAGATTTTAAAGATATTAAGGCACCAAATTATGTTTGAATTTTTTCAATGTAACTGAAACGTATTGTTATATACTTTACCTTTAAAATTTATTATTTTAACCTACAGTAACAGATGACTCTGTATTTCTATGAAAATCTAAAGGTAAAATTTCTTCTCATTCACGAGAAATAGATGGAGCCTTAGTAAATATTACCCCACGTTGTGAAATTAATGATTCCCATAAAACGAATACAAACATTAATACAGCAAAAATAGAAAACAATGAACCAAATGAAGAAATTTGGTTCCATTTATAATAAGCGTCCGGATAATCTGAATAACGTCGTGGCATGCCAGCTAACCCAAGAAAATGTTGAGGAAAAAAAGTTAAATTTACCGCGCAAAACATTACTAAAAAATGAGCCTTAGCCCAACGTTCATGTAAAGTTAACCCTGTTATTAAAGGAAATCAGTAAACAAAACCTCCAAAAATAGCAAAAACTGCTCCTATTGATAAAACATAATGAAAATGAGCTACTACATAGTACGTATCATGTAAAACAATATCTAAAGAAGAATTAGATAAAACAATTCCAGTTAAACCTCCAAGAGTAAAAAGAAAAATAAATCCAAGTACTCAATATATAGCAGCTCTAAAAGGGCCACGACTTCCATATAAAGTTATTATTCAACTAAAAACTTTAATCCCGGTAGGAACAGCAATGATCATTGTTGCTGCAGTAAAATAAGCTCGAGTATCCACATCTATTCCAACAGTAAACATATGATGGGCTCATACAATAAATCCAAGAATTCCAATTGAGATTAAAGCATAAATTATACCTAATGTCCCAAAAGCAGGCTTAGAGGTAAAATTTCTTAAAATATGAGAAATTATTCCAAAACCTGGAAGAATTAAAATATAGACTTCAGGATGACCAAAAAATCAAAATAAATGCTGATACAAAATTGGGTCTCCTCCACCAGCTGGATCAAAAAAGCTTGTATTAAAATTTCGATCTGTCAAAAGTATAGTAATAGCTCCTGCCAGAACAGGGAGAGAAAGAAGCAAAAGAAAAGCTGTTACCAAAACAGACCAAACGAATAACCTTAGACGTTCTATTGTTATAGCAGGTGAACGCATATTAAAAATAGTAGTAATAAAATTAATTGCTCCAAGAAGAGAAGAGGCTCCAGCTAAGTGTAAAGAAAAAATTACTAAATCGACAGATGTTCCACCATGTCCTATTGGACCAGATAAAGGAGGGTAAACTGTCCATCCTGTTCCGGCACCACCTTCTATTAAAGTTGAACACAACAATAAAATAAAAGATGGTGGAAGTAATCAAAACCTTATATTATTTATTCGAGGAAAACTTATATCAGGAGCTCCAATTAGTAAAGGAACCATCCAGTTTCCAAATCCTCCAATTATTAAAGGCATAACTAGAAAAAAAATTATTACAAAAGCATGAGCTGTTACAATAACATTATAAAAATGGTCATCTCCTAAAAAAGGCCCAGCAGTCCCTAACTCAAAACGAATTAGTAATCTTAAACCTGTTCCCAAAAGACCACACCATATACCAAAGACAATATATAATGTACCAATATCTTTATGATTAGTAGAAAAAAGTCAACGCAT